AGATAAGTAATAGGTAGGGATGACAGGATTCGAACCCGTGACATTTTGTACCCAAAACAAACGCGCTACCAAGCTGCGCTACATCCCTTTCAATTGGTCTACAGTGTCATTGTAGAGAATCCCTGTTTTGTTTTCCATATCTTTATTTCTTCCATTGATATACACAAATATCTTGTCATTTCTTCTTTTTGGTCTCATATAACATATAATTATATTAAAAATAGTAAAAAAAAATAGTAAAAGACTTCTATTTTCTATTCTATTTCTATTATATTATTCTATTTCTATTATATTAAAGTATGAAATAAATATGAGACCCTGTAAAAAATGACTATTTTTCGAGAATTTCTGGCCTAAAGGGGCCTATTTGTTTCTTTTAAGATTCGGAAAAGTACGATCTATTTTGTACATTTCAACTTGAATTAGGAATTCCGCGTACAAATACAAGCGGTCAGTCATTAAGTACATATACACATCTGGTTATATATGTATTAGCATTATGTATTAGAAATAATAAAGAAGGAGGAGAATTTAAAATGCGAGATCTAAAAACATATCTCTCCGTGGCACCGGTAGTAAGTACTCTATGGTTCGGGTCTTTAGCAGGTTTATTGATAGAGATCAATCGTTTTTTTCCGGATGCGTTGATATTCCCCTTTTTTTCATTCTAGTTATTGATATGGTAGGGGGGGAAGAGGATTAGAGATAGAATCAAATATCTGTAACTAATCCCTTCCCTTCTTTTTTTTTCGAATATACGTTAGAAAAACAAAAAGGGGATTCCCCCTCGGTGAAACTAGTAATTCGGGCCAGGCTCAAATTTAAATAAAATTAATAAAAAATAGAGTCAAATGTGATGGTTGGGGCAACAATATCATACAAGATACTTAAATAAAAATTAAACGCTGTACGGCAATTTAAAATTCTAAATAATAAATAATATAGTTAGAAATCATTATATTACTTACTTATTAATATATTGTTATTATTACTATATTGATTTATATTGATTTATTGCAACGAAACCTTTCTTTCATAATTCGATTTCGAGTTACCTGTTTTTTTTGTTCCTTTCTTCTTCCTCGTTTCGGATCGGAAAATCAAAGAGTTGAATGAATCAAAAACCAAAGGAGGCTCATGGCCAAGGGTAAAGATGTCCGAGTAACGGTGATTTTGGAATGTACCAGTTGTGTTCGAAATCGTGTTAATAAGGAATCAACGGGCATTTCCAGATATATTACTCAAAAGAATCGACATAATACGCCTAGTCGATTGGAATTGAGAAAATTCTGTCCCTGTTGTTACAAACATACGATTCACGGGGAGATAAAGAAATAGATCGAACCGGTCACTCGTGTGTCAGTCTTCCGTTCCAAGGAAGATCAAAAATGACATATTAGATATATCTAATATATAACAATATATAATATATATTAATTTTAATATAAACAAACCAAATCCTATTTCGATCAGATCAACCGTGATGGAGAATTAAGAAATAGGATTAGGATCTTTTCTTTAGGATAAGGAATAAACAAACCATGGATAAATCCAAGCGAATCTTTCTTAAATCCAAGCGATCTTTTCGTAGGCGTTTGCCTCCGATCCAATCGGGGGATCGAATTGATTATAGAAACATGAGTTTAATTAGTCGATTTATTAGCGAACAAGGAAAAATATTATCTAGACGGGTGAATCGATTGACCTTAAAACAACAACGATTAATTACTATTGCTATAAAACAAGCTCGTATTTTATCTCCGTTACCTTTTCTTAATAATGAGAAACAATTTGAAAGAAGCGAGTCAACCGCTAGAACTACTGGTCTTAGAACCAGAAAAAAATAGGCTGACTCTTGAATTGAATCAAAAAAAATCCCAATCCAAACTCAAATGTGGATTGACGCTTTTTTTTTTCTAAAAATAGGAAATCCAGATTTGATTGTCGTGTCGTTTGAAAAAAAAAAAAAAAATTGGGGAAGAATAGAAGAATAAGAAATATTTTTTATTCAACATGTTTCTTCATTTTCATTTTGACGACTTTTTCATATTTTATCATACTAATTTCTACTCTACCTTCCCAGAGTTCATTCTCCAGGGAACTCCATTTAAACCATTCCAACGGATTCCCTTCACTCTCTTTATTTTATGATCTCATTGGAAATCATATAAAGACAACTCTTATTTAATATAGCTATTTGTGCAAGTATTTTACGATTAAGAAGCAATTGTTTCTTGTACAGATTGTGTATTAACTTACTATAACTAAAGTATACTTTCTTGTCTCGAATTACTGCATTTATACGAGTAATCCACAAACGACGAAAATCTCTCTTTTGTCTACCCCTATCCCGATGAGCCGAAACCAAAGCTCTTATTTTCTGTTGAGTAATAGTCCGAGTAAGTCTTGAATGAGCCCCTCGAAAAGTTGATGCAAATAAACGGATTTTTGTTCTACGTCTTCGAGCTATATACCCTCGTTTAATTCTGGTCATTGAATAAATGAAACTTTGATGAATAACTAATTGATTTCCTTTCTTTCAGTTATTCCCTTCCCGTGTCCTAGTCTATTAATAACAAAACGGATTCTTCCAATGTATAAAATAAAAATTCCAATGGCTTTTGCTACTCTAACCTTCCCGACCACGATTTTTTTCTAGGCATTTCGCCTAGAAATCAAAATTGTATTGATACTAGGTATCAAAAACACATAGTAAATAAAAAAGTAATAAATAAAAATGGATTATAGTGGGTTCCATCGTTTCTATGGTTACTTCTTAAACGGCGAGGTCCTCTCTATACACCGGAGCCCTTCCTTCATTTAATCAATGTTATTGTTAACTTGTACAGTTCACGCCCTTTGGCTCTACCCATAATTATCTAGTACTAGGTCTTTCACAACGAGATCTATTTATACAGTAACGGTATTTAATTATGAAGATTTGCTGAGTAGCTGACCCTGTTAGTCCGTTCTTGCAAGAATAAGGCCTAAAATTTTGACTTTTTAAAATAAGATTTCCCCTGCTTAATGAATACCATTTGCTATCAATGGGGAATCCTTTCTCATCTTAAATTTTAAATTGAGGTGATTGGATTTGCACCAACGGGAACCATACATTTGATACCCCAATCGAAGGATAGATCTTTTTTTAAGATATTGAATATTCAATGGAGTTCGTCCATTCTATTCTATCCTACTCACTGGTACGGATCGGTGATACTGGATCAATTGTTTTCTTTCTTTTGTCCTAGTCCATGGTCTGAACGAGTCGCACATACACCCTAGTACATGTTCCTCGTCGCTGAGGACATCCTCCAAGAGCGGGGGATTTCGTGACATTTCTGATTGGCTGTCTTGTGTTTCTAATAAGTTGTTTAATAGTTGGCATGTTGAATCATATATATAATGTGCTGGTTTAGATCGATCTTAACCGGATGCTTAGGAATTCTTTATTTTTTTTTTTTTTTTCTATATTAAGAAATTAATAAATAGAATATTAAATCCGGTAAGAAGATAAAATACCAAATCACGAATTCATGTGAAATCCTTGTTCTTTTTCTTTTTTATTCAGTCGCTACAAGATCAACAATTCCATGAGCTTGGGCTTCTGTTGCTGACATAAAAACATCTCTTTCCATGTCTTCGGATACAACCCATAGGGGTTTGCCTGTCCTTTGTGCATAAACCCTTGTGATGGTTTCGCGCAGCTTCAGCAGCTCTTCCGCTTCCAGGACAAATTCTCCCGTCTGTGCCTCGTAAAAAGAACTAGCAGGTTGATGGATCATTACCCTGATAATATATGATATAACATAAAAAATGTTTCTTCTATCTCGCATGATGAAAGTGAGGAGATAAAGAATAATCAAAAAGATATAATTGAACAACCGTACAGGCATCTTTTGCGCATTGCATACGGCTCTATAATGGAATTCGCTTTTTTTACCTTACCTTACTTACATCGAAGAAATAGAAAATAAATGATAGGGTCTATCAGACTCGGGTTGGTAAATGATCCAATAACCATCCTTCCTTTTGTAGTAGTTCAAAAATACTATAAAAATACTATGATGGTTCCGTTGCTTTATATATTTATTTCATCTGTTATTTAGCAATCCCAAAGTTTCTTTTTTTTTTTCAAATAAAAAAACAAGATTTATTTTCATATTCTTTCATAACCTAAAAATTGTTAAGATTAAGAGCCCCTGCTGTGAAAACAAAAAAGTTTGTGACGCTGAAATAGGCCTCCCGATAGATTGGCTAAAATCGAAAATGCCTTTTTATCTCATACTACTCTTTCGATACGTAATCTAAGGGTTTAAAAAAAATTTCTCATATCGAATTCGAAGTGCCATGCTATTATTACTTAATATTCATATAGTGCGAAGGCATAGTTTTCTTTTTTTCTCTCAAATCAAATAAAAAACTCATTGGCGCCGAGCGTGAGGGAATGCTAGACGTTTGGTAATTTCCCCTCCAACAAGAATAAAAGATCCCATCGAAGCGGCTAATCCCATGCATATTGTCTGTATATCTGGTCGCACAAATTGCATAGTATCATAAATAGCTACTCCGGGTATTACCCATCCGCCAGGAGAGTTTATAAACAAATACAGATCTTTGGTATCATCCTCTATGCTGAGATATACCATAAGACCAATAAGTTGATTCGAGATCTCGCTATCAACCCCTTGGCCTAAAAAAAGTAATCTTTCTCGATAAAGTCGGTTGATTGGGATAAAATGATATCCCTTAGAAACCGTACATGCACCTTTTGATGCATACGGTTCAACAAAAATCATGAAAAAAAGGAATCAATGTGTAGATTCTAGCTTTTTTTTTCCTAACAGGTTTTTTTAACTTATAAAATGGACTTTTCTTTCATTTTTCAAGAAAGATGAGTTTTGGCCTGTTTTGTTTATCTAAAAAAAAATTGCTAAACTTATCTGACTAACTTCTCATTGATGTATTGTTTCATCGAGATACAATCTAAATCGCGATGTAATTTTCTTGTTCCTGACTGGGCTTCTTCAATTTTTTTAGGTTTATGCTCTACTCCGAGTAAAGATCCGCCCGATTTGGATTTGTACATATAGGACAAATGCCCCAATACCACGTCCTTTTGCTATGACTTCTCCATTTTTATTGTTTTTTTTTTTTTCAATTTATTTCATGTCTTCCAACAAATATTCAACGCATTTATCATATTACTCGACTGATTAACAGTTTGAGATCACTTCTATTTCTAAATATCTAAATAAATAGAAATAACTAAAATATTATATAAATATGATATTAAGTCGTAATCATAAATATATTTATTACCAATTGGTTTTCTTTCTAAACGGAGCCTGGATACTTCATTTGATTGGTCTAACCAAGCCAACCATAAATTATTCTAATTGATAATATTAGTCCGTATACCCTCCCTAAAAAATGGATCTAATTGCACTTCACGCTCCAAATTTTTGATAATTGAATCAATCTTTCTCGGGCGAAAGAGGGGATATCTCGATCGGGGAAGAGAACGGGGAAATACCGTATGCCCAATATATCTGACAAGTCGCACTATACGTCAATCCACAATGCATCTTCCTCTCCAGGACTTCGAAAAGGTACTCTTGGAACACCAATAGGCATTAAATAAAAGAAAAATTAAGTACTATATCTCACTTTGATGTGAAAGCGTAACAGTGGGTTTAGTGGCCTAATACTATTGATTTTATTATCCTATTTTCTCCATAGATTGACTAAGTTCATAAAAAAAGAAGACAAAATGAATAAAGGAAAATTCTTACAAATGAGTCCTTTGAATGATAAACAAATATATATATATTCACTCATATAAAATGGTATCAACCCCCTTACCATTGCGTATTGTTACTTATCGGGTGTAGAATAGATCTGCTTCTTTTTGTTCCTACGAACAAAATAGTTTCATTATTACTAAAAGTAATTATTACGAAAAGCATCAAACAAATATTAATCCTTTCCCCGAGAGAATCCCCTAAAAAAGGGGTCTATAGCATAGCTTTTTCCAATGCAATAAAGTTACATTGTGTCTATTTTTCGTTGATAAAGGGGTATTTCCATGGGTTTGCCTTGGTATCGTGTTCATACCGTCGTATTGAATGATCCCGGTCGTTTGATTTCTGTCCATATAATGCATACAGCTCTGGTTGCTGGTTGGGCCGGTTCGATGGCTCTATACGAATTAGCCGTTTTTGATCCCTCTGATCCTGTTCTTGATCCAATGTGGAGACAGGGTATGTTCGTTATACCCTTCATGACTCGTTTAGGAATAACGAATTCATGGGGCGGTTGGAGTATTACAGGGGGGACTGTAACGAATCCGGGTATTTGGAGTTACGAAGGTGTGGCCGGGGCACATATTGTGTTTTCTGGCTTGTGTTTTTTGGCAGCTATCTGGCATTGGGTGTATTGGGATCTAGAAATATTTACTGATGAACGTACAGGAAAACCCTCTTTGGATTTGCCTAAGATCTTTGGAATTCATTTATTTCTCTCAGGGGTGGCTTGCTTTGGTTTTGGTGCATTTCATGTAACAGGATTGTATGGTCCTGGAATATGGGTGTCCGATCCTTATGGACTAACCGGAAGGGTACAGGCCGTAAATCCAGCGTGGGGTGTGGAGGGTTTTGATCCTTTTGTTCCGGGAGGAATAGCTTCTCATCATATTGCAGCAGGGACCTTAGGTATATTGGCAGGTCTATTTCATCTTAGTGTTCGTCCACCCCAACGCCTATACAAAGGATTACGTATGGGAAATATTGAAACCGTCCTTTCCAGTAGTATTGCTGCTGTCTTTTTTGCAGCTTTTGTAGTTGCTGGAACTATGTGGTATGGTTCAGCAACTACCCCGATTGAATTGTTTGGTCCCACGCGCTATCAATGGGATCAAGGATATTTCCAACAAGAAATATATCGAAGAATTGGTGCTGGCTTAGCCGAAAATCAAAGTTTATCCGAAGCTTGGTCTAAAATTCCTGAAAAACTAGCTTTTTATGATTACATCGGCAATAATCCGGCAAAAGGGGGATTATTCAGAGCGGGCTCAATGGACAACGGGGATGGAATAGCTGTTGGGTGGTTAGGACATCCTATCTTTAGAGATAAAGAGGGGCATGAACTTTTTGTACGTCGTATGCCGACGTTTTTTGAAACATTTCCAGTTGTTTTGGTCGACGGGGACGGAATTGTTAGAGCCGATGTTCCTTTTAGAAGGGCAGAATCAAAATATAGTGTCGAACAAGTAGGTGTAACTGTTGAGTTCTATGGCGGCGAACTGAATGGAGTCAGTTATAGCGACCCTGCTACTGTGAAAAAATATGCTAGACGTGCTCAATTGGGTGAAATTTTTGAATTAGACCGTGCTACTTTGAAATCCGATGGTGTTTTTCGTAGCAGTCCAAGGGGTTGGTTTACCTTTGGGCATGCTTCGTTTGCTTTGCTCTTCTTCTTCGGACACATTTGGCATGGTGC